ACGCAAATGGATGCGTCACGAGTTCCATACAGATGACTTCTCAATACAATTTCTTTCAAATTCATTAAAATTGCATGTACTGATTCTTCAATACCGACTATCGTAGAATATTCATGTGGTACCTTTTCAGATTTTGCACGTGTGATACATGTTCCTTCTATTTCTCCAAGTAAAGCCCTTCGCATCGCGATACCTATCGTATCTGCTTGGCCTTTCATAAGCGGGGCCAAAATGAAACGGCCATAATAAAGACGCTTACTGTCTGTTCTTGATTCAACACACTTCCACTGTAGTGTCCGAGTGGATACTGCTACTTCCTCTCGAACCATAATAATATTATTCTTTTTTCAGATCATTGAATCATTTATTTCTCTTGAAATCCGTTCAATTCTTATTTCTACACACGTCTTTTTTTAGGAGGTCTACATCCATTATGTGGCATAGGGGTTACGTCACGTACGAAACTTAATAGTATACCACTTCTACGAATAGCTCGTAATGCTGCATCTCTTCCGAGACCAGGACCCTTTATCATGACTTCTGCTCGTTGCATACCCTGATCCACTACTGTACGAATAGCATTTCCTGCTGCGGTTTGAGCAGCAAATGGTGTCCCTCTTCTTGTGCCTCTGAATCCACAAGTACCAGCGGAGGACCAAGAAACCACCTGACCTAGTACATCTGTAACAGTCACAATGGTATTGTTGAAACTCGCTTGAACATGAATAACTCCTTTTGGTATTCTACGCCCACTCTTACGTGAACCAATACGCCCATTCCTACGTGAACCAACTCTTGGTATAGGTTTTGTCATATTTTATCATCTCATAAATATGAGTCAGAGATATACGGATATATCCATTTCATATCAAAACAGATCCTTTATTTGTCCATCGGGTCCTTTAGAAAATCCCTTTTTCTTTTTAGAAAGATTACCCTTGTCTCTGTTTATGTCTCGGATTGAAACAAATTACTATAATTCGTCCCCGCCTACGGATCAGTCGACATTTTTCACAAATTTTACGAACAGAGGCCCTTATTTTCATATTTGTTATTCCTTACCTTAATTCCGAATCTACTCCTTGGAAGAAAATAAGTCTCTTGAAATTTTGAACCTCGAATTGTATTCCCACGAAAGGAATGTTTAAAAAGCCACCTACACCTAATCGTTTGAATCTTTGTTGCGAAGTCTATAAATTATACGTCCCCTGGTTGAATCATAACGACTTACTTCGATTTTTACTCTATCTCCTGGTAGTATCCGTATAAAACTTCGTCGGATCCTCCCCGAAACATAACCTAGAATCAGATCTTCATTATCTAAACGAACCCGGAACATACCATTGGGAAGTGATTCAGTAATTAAACCTTCATGAATCAATTTTTGTTCTTTCATTCCAGGTAACCCCCTTGAAGTATCAACTAATGGAGGAGGAGTGATATTAAACAACCCGTCTTTCCTCTCCTTTTTCACAAATAGGAAGTTACGGATCAACTTCGGATACCAGAAGGATCACCATATATAACACAAAACTTCTCCTCCAATTCCTTCTAGTCGAGCTTCTCGATCTGTCATTATACCTCTAGAAGTAGAAAGAATTACAATCCCCATTCCACCTAAAATCCTAGGAATTCGTTGATAGTTGGAATAGATTCGTAGACCGGGTCGGCTGATACGCTTTAAAATATTTCTATATGTTCCTTTCCTATTTCTTCTATGTCGCAGGGTTGAAACCAAGAAATATTTGTTGTTTTCCCGATGTTTCCTAACGTTTTCAATAAAACCTTCTCGTAGAAGTATTTTAACAACGCTTTCGGTCATATTAGTAGATGCTATTCGAACCGTTCCTTTTTTATCCATGTCGGCATTTCTTATAGAAGTTAATATATCGGCAATAGTGTCCCTACCCATGACGAACTATAATTATTGGTGCCTCCTAATTTTGATATAATCAACATGTTCCGTTTTTTTTTTTTATGTGAATTTTTGATTCTTTATTTATGAATTATTAAAAGTATATGCGTGAAACACAATCTACTAATTGATCCATTTCAGATACCCTACTATATCATGGTCTCATCTACTAGTATTTATAATACCTCAGGAGCTAATGAGACTATTTTAGTGAAATTCAACTGTCTCAATTCTCGAGCGATCGCTCCAAAAACCCGAGTTCCTTTTGGATTTCCTTCTTGATCAATGACAACTGCTGCATTGTCATCATATCGTATTATCATACCGTTGTCACGTCTGAGTTCTTTACATGTACGTACAATTACAGCTCTGATCACTTCTGATCTTTCGAGAGGCATATTGGGCACTGCTTCTTTTATTACAGCAACAATAACGTCACCAATATGAGCATACCGGCGATTACTAGCTCCTATGATTCGAATACACATCAATTCTCGAGCCCCGCTGTTGTCCGCTACATTCAAATGGGTCTGAGGTTGAATCATATCATTTTTTTTTTTAATCTGTTCTTTCAATGCAAAGGTCGAAGGAAAAAAGAAAGAAATATTGTCTGTCCAGAAATAAAGAAATCCGCGATTGTTTTTTTCATCATAAATACCCCTTTGGTTCCACATCCCTATCCTGAAATAATGAATTGCGTTCGTATAGGCATTTTGCACGCAGCTATTTTAATAGCTGCTCTGGCTACAGTTTCCGATACTCCGCCCATTTCATAAAGTATTCGACCCGGCTTAACAACAGATACCCAATATTCGGGAGATCCCTTCCCCGAACCCATACGGGTTTCCGTAGGTCTTACTGTAACGGGTTTGTCGGGAAATATACGGACCCATATTTTTCCACCACGGCGCGCATATCGTGTCATTGCCCGTCGCCCCGCTTCTATTTGTCTAGATGTGATCCAAGCGGGTTCAAGTGCCTGAAGAGCATATCTACCGAAACAAATATGATTGCCTCGATAAGATATTCCCTTCATTCTTCCTCTATGTTGTTTACGGAATCTGGTTCTTTTGGGGTTATAGTTGATGGTTGTTTCTCAACCTCATCTCTACTACAGAACCGGACATGAGAGTTTCTTCTCATCCAGCTCCTCGCGAATGAAACGATTCAATAATATTACAGATACACATGTATTTATTGAATAATACACTAAATCATGGGATTTATTGATATTGAATCTGTCACGTAGGAATCTGTATATCTTGTATATATAGCTAGACGTATATTTCTATATATAGAAGATAATGCCTTTGCTTTCTTTTTATAACGAATCCTTGACCTTTACCGAATCGGCCAAAATTTTGCAATTCAATAAGGGTTTCGCGGGCGAATATTTACTCTTTCAATATTTGTTTCATTCGTAGGGTCAACCCATGGCCTCTCAGAATAAATCAATTGGTTCCTGGTTGGTTCCGCCATCCCACCCAATGAATCATTAGGATTCGTTTTCAATAGAATCTTCTGCAGTCACAGGTTCCGTCGTTCCCATAGCTTCTCCATTAATGGCTAGGCCTGAACTCTGCAATGGAGCTCCTCAATTCAAGTTCGTTCCCAAGTCAATCTCCTCAGTCTCTATTGACTCGAGGCTCTTTATTATTGGTATTTTTCCTATGAACCGTATTCATCTAATTATGGACGAATCAGTATTGATGCTTTATCACACTGCCTTTTATGAGATGATTCATAATAGACCATACATATTGGAATCATATACCATTGATATTCTCCTTCTCTCTTTCTCTCGCCCTTCCATTTACCCACATCCCTCTATTTTCGCTTCACAATCCATAATCAGATTGATTTTTCCTTTATGGAAAAAAGATTTCAGTTGCTACAACTATATGATTGACACATCATATAGTGACTGGTTCCTTGGATCTCGATAATACGAAGCAATGAGCTGGTTCTAAGTTCTATAGTTATTAGTTAGGGGCCAGTCCTTTTTTTTTGAATCCCAACTCTAAAGAAAAACCAACGAGTCACACACTAAGCATAGCAATTCTACCAAATGATCAATCCAATTTTTATTCAACCCTATAGAATTAGAATTGCTCATTTTTCATTGAAGGGAAAAAGAATAGTTTGTCGTTTTTTGTTCTATCACTGGATAGAATGGCAAGGAAAGGCCCATTATTGCTCGTCTACAAATATCCAAATTTTGATGCCTAATACCCCATAGATAGTTCGAACTGTATAGGAACAATGATCAATTTTAGCTCGAATGGTTTGTAGGGGAACCCTACCTTCTCTGATCCATTCGACACGTGCAATTTCTTTTCCGTCGATACGTCCTGCAATTTGCACTTGAATTCCTTTTGTATCCGCTTGTTCAGTTAATTCAATAGCTTTTTTCATTGCCTTTCGAAAGGAAACTCTATTCTTTAATTGTAGAGCTATATATTCTGCAAGAATATTAGGTTGTCCATAAGGTTTTGCAACTCTTGTGATAGCAATGTTAAGTCTCCGGTTCACAGAATTAAATCCTTTTTGTACATTGATCTGTAATTCTTCGATTCCTCGTGTTCGACCCTCTATTAACAAATTTGGAAATCCAATATAGATTATGACCTGGATCAGATCGATTTTTTTTTGAATCTCTATATGTGCAATTCCTTCGAAACCCGAGGATATTCTCCTATTTTTTTGTACATAATTCTTGATACAATCTCGTATTTTTTCATCTTCCTGGAGACCTATGGAATAATTTTTTGGTTGCGCGAACCAAAGGGATCTATGCTTTTGGTTTTCCCCACCAAGTCGGAAACCAAGGGGATTTATTTTTTTGCCCATATTTTTCTTCTCCCTCTTTCTCTTTTTTTTCTCTGTCTCTCTCTTTCTCCCAATATCTCTCTATTATAGGATCTTTCCATTGATCCTTTGTTTCTAAATATATATCCTGGTCCGTTTTCGTTTTAGAGGTATCCCTCACTACAATAATTATATGACAGGTGGGTCTTTTTATCGGATAACTACGTCCTCGAGCCCGAGGTTTTAACCTTTTCACGATAGTACCCCCATTGACTTC